TAATGTCAGAATTTTATATTTCTAGATATAATTCCTTCATCTATTCACTTGATCTTTTTTCTATCCATCTTATATCAATAAGATAGATTAAGGGGCAGTAGTAGAGAAAGTTATACAAAGCTATATACGAGTCATCCCCCCCTCGTTTTTTGTATTTCATTGATTGAATTTGAATTTCGTTTGATTAAGACGAAGTTCCGTAAAAACCTCCGCTTTCTTTGAAATATCATGAACAGTTCCTGTAGGTTGAGCTCCTTTTTCAAGGAAATATAGAATAGCAGGAACATTTGAATAAGTTTGATTCTTTATCGGATCATAAAAACCCACTTTCCGAAGATCTCTTCCTTCTCTTCGGGATCGAGCATCAATTGCAACGATTCGATAGACGGCTCATTGGGATAGATGTAGGTGAACAATACCCCCCCCCCCTAGAAACGTATAAGAAGTTTTCTCCTCGTACGGCTCGAGAAAAAATGATTCAAAGTTATGTCGATGTATAGAATTCCAATGGCAAATAGATCTATAAAATCATCAAATTCATTAGACTATGATTTAATTTAAGTCCTTTTTTTTGTTCTTCTTTCCCCAAAAATATAAAATCATTCGTACTCATAACTCAAGTTGGATAACTCTCAAATAGCTCAAAGGACAACCCTTAGGCATTTCATTTATTGAGCGGTCTCTAACCCCCTTTTTGTTTGTCTCGTTTAAAATCTATTGTATTCGTCATTCTGATCCTAATCCTAGTTTTTGAGACAATTGAAAACGGCGTTTCCTTGTTCCGGGATCCTTTATTTCTGTTTTAAATCATTGGGTTTAGACATTACTTCGATGATCCTTAATCCTTTCAAAATGGCAGCAACATACCTTTTTTTTGTGATTTATTTTTATCAAAGAATCATACGAACGGTTGATTCCCGCACGATACACTTTTGATTGAAAGTGTTCTACAAATTCAAACAAATTTTCTTTTTGGATTTTAAACTTGCTTGAATTGTATCCTTTCGTCTATATCGAAGATATACTTACAAAGTATTTCCAACTTCTTGATTGGCACTAACCCTAGATCCTTGCCCCCGAGAAATGAATCAATACTTTCTACTCGAGCTCCATCATGTACTATTTACATTACAACCCAACAAAAAAAGAAAAGAGGGGTTCTTCTAGTGGAGCAGAACAAACGATGTCGAGCCAAGAGCACCTTCATTCCTATATAACTATATAATAAAATTTGAATATAAAAAAATGGTGGGTGTAAAAATCCACAACTGATCATGTCCTTCAAGTCGCACGTTGCTTTCTACCACATCGTTTCAAACGAAGTTTTACCATAACATTCCTCTAGTTTGGAGCCGGTATGTAATTGATTCAATTATGGAACCATGAATAGTCATTGTTTTAGTCGGTACATAGTAATCTATACTTGTTTCTTTTTTTTTATGGATGTGTAGATATTTTTCTGAAGATGTCTCATCAAGAATTCAACTTAATCCCGTATTTTATTGTATGAATGCAACATTTTTTATTAGATTTTCTTATATCTATAATCTAGATAGATTATATATCTATAAAATGATTTATATTTTTATATCTTTTATACCTATAAAATTACATATAAATATAAAATTAGATATTCTAATATCTATAATTTATCTATAATATATCTATAATATATAAATAGTATAATAATAATAGAATATCTATAATTATATATATATTATTATAAATATTCTAAAATAATTATAGATATGATAAAATATAATATTATTATATATTTTATAATACATAATATAATAGACATTTATATTTATATATTTATAAAAATTTTTATAAAAATCAAATTTATATAAAAATAAAAGGATACAAATATAAAATAAATGAGTTATTTTTGAATCTGCATCTTCAAGTGACACAATAGGATAGATTCATCAATCTAATACTTCTTCAAGTACGAAAGACTAATCTAATAATAAATCATTACAAATATTTAATTGAAAAAATTGACTACTTCGACATCATTACATCATTATTTGAGTTGAATAAAGTTTTACAAACAATAAAAAAAACCGCATTTAATCCTTATAAATAAGAGAGATAAATCCATGTTTCGTTTTGAACTGAACCAACAATGATTTAAAGCAAATAGATAGATCAAAAACAAATCCAATTTCTCTTCGTTTTTTTTCGTGAAGAAGATTTAGATCGTTATTCTTTCATATGATTGATAAAATAAGAACCGAAAGAATAGGAGATTTCTGTATCTTAGACTGAACAATTGTTACTGGAAGTAATTATGGATATTCTATGTGAAATATTTTAATTTAAAAAATTTTAAAGATCATAAATCTTTTTCACGAAAATCGAAACCTCATTGTCGCTGAAATAGAACGATAACAAATACATACATCTCAAAATTTCCTTCCTCATTTTTTAGGTATTTTGTTATATTTTGTTTGACTTGAGGTTCAGTAATCTTTCTGTAATTTTTCCATAAGAATCTTCCCATAAAGTAAAAAGTAAATAGAATGTATGAATTGCCCCGTCTGAATTGTTACATAGATTTACAATAATAGATTTACAATAATTCATTAGAGCCAAAGACGAAATACCTAAAACTGAGGTTCAAAGAAAATGGATTTGTTACATATGTAACTTGATTGTTTGTTAATGAGATTTGTACAGACACCGATATTGAAATTGATACCTTCCACTACTGATCTATTTACTGATCTATTTCACAAATAATATGGGATGATGAATCATAAATAAAAAAAAAGATCCTCTTTTACGGGATGCTAGACTATCTTGTCTAGGTACAAAGCCAAACGAGTCTTTGTTCCTATTTTTATTTGAGTTTCCCCTAACCTAGCCTTAAGAGACTTAATCCCATTAATTGAATTCCATTAGTACCAAGAAAACCCTCTTGTTTATTTTTTAATAAAACAATCCACAGAGAATTAATAATTAATAATTAGGCTACCTCATTTAAGGGATAGGGAATAATAGATAGGGAATATAGAGGCTTTTCTTTCGGATTTCGATCTAGAATGCATCATTGAGAATGCAAATGGATATGAGACGTAAGGTTTTTCTAAGTAACTAACCTTCAATATGAAGGGGATGGGCATAGAATCAAAGGCCCCTCCGACTTTTAAAGCAATCTTTATTCTGATATAATTGGTATGCTCTGGGACGGAAGGATTCGAACCTCCGAATAGCGGGACCAAAACCCGTTGCCTTACCACTTGGCCACGCCCCATTTAGATTTCTAGTCGACACTAATAAACACTAATATTGTTATTAGTCGTTCGTCAATTCCAGTCCAAATATTTATGGAATAGATTAGATTGTTGCTAGGATTTTGACACGTATAGACATAGAATTAAACTGAATTTATTGATCATTACATATAATTCAATTAAGATATTTATGAAAGTATGATTTCTTCTATTCTCTTTTGAGACTTGAAGTATTCTTGATTGGGTGAGTTAAAAGAAAAAGAAGGATTTTTTGGTCTACCCTACTTTATTCTTTTTTCCCTTATATCAATACCATATCAATAACTCAATCAAAATTCAATTATCTCCAAGAACAAAATGTTTGTTATGCTTAATATCTTTAGTTTGATCTGTATCTGTCTTAATTCTGCCCTTTATTCGAGTCATTTTTTCTTCGCCAAATTGCCCGAAGCCTATGCTTTTTTGAATCCAATCGTAGATGTTATGCCAGTCATACCTCTGTTCTTTTTTCTCTTAGCCTTTGTTTGGCAAGCCGCTGTAAGTTTTCGATGAAATATTTAATACTGCCCTAGAAAAATTCATGATTTCTTCGAGAAAAAAAATTCTAACAATTGATAAGATTAGAAAAATCTTAGATTATGAACCCTCAATTAAAACATTGAAAGTCAAAGTATCGGATAGTCGCAATAAATCTGTATCACCTCATTCTAACCCTTTCCTTTTTCCAGTGAAAGGCACTATTAATTAGGGTCCCCCACAATATCTAATTGTGGGTATGAAAGAAAATTTTGGCAATGAAAGACTCTTAATTACAAATGATTTTTTGAAAATGCTTTTCCATTTCTAGAAACTACTTCTCATGTCTTGGTGTCAAAATAGGAGTCAAAATAGGATATGTGGTATAAAAATGGAAAATCTATTCTCTTTTTCCCAAAAAATGATCTTGGAGATTGTGTAATGCTTACTCTCAAACTCTTCGTTTACACAGTAGTGATATTCTTTGTTTCTCTCTTCATCTTCGGATTCCTATCTAATGATCCGGGACGTAATCCTGGGCGTGAAGAATGAAGAATAAAAAATAAAGGCATTTTCCTTACTTGATTTTCAAATTTTCTTCGGATTTTATCTATTCCACACCTTTAACTATGAAAAAAGAAAAAGGGTTCGAGAAATTCGAAAGATAAATAAAATATCAATTCATCAATGGAAACGGAAAGAGAGGGATTCGAACCCTCGGTACGAATAACTCGTACAACGGATTAGCAATCCGCCGCTTTAGTCCACTCAGCCATCTCTCCCATACATAAAGTAAAGATTGAAAAAGTCTTTCTTTATCTTTCTTTATTATTTTTTTATCTCTTTTTATTATATAGATATATACAACTTTTATCAGCAATTCCAATTCCATAAAGTAAGGGCTCGAAAAATATATTTCCAATAGAAATATAGAAAAAAAAAAGAATCTTTCTTTGAGTTTGTTCAAAAGGGCCTTTTTATTTTATTCCCACGGCCCGGATAGGTACTGACCTATCCAGGCCCTTTTTTGTTCCAATGAATCATAGATAGAAAAAAATTTATCTGATTTGAAAACAAAAATGCTTGTTATTAAAGCAACAACAATAATAAGAAGAACTATTTCCATTCCTATGATATAGAGTCAAAATAGAATCCAAATGTGAGTTCTTCTTATTATTTTATAATTCTTTTTTTCTTGTTTTTTTCTTTACTATTTACATTTACTTTGCTGGACTAAAAACAAGA